CTTTTATTTCACTACTAGTGTAGTGTCCATCTACTTTGTTGGGTCTTTAATTAGATTGGATAGGTCGGATGGGGAATATAATTCCAGGAAGGTGTTGAAGAAAAACCTTGTATACAAACTTATGGTAAAGTATATGAACGCTTCTTCATTTATTGCATATTAGTTAGATTTATGAAATTGAATCTCTAATTAGATTTCTTTTATTATTATATATATTATTATATAAAAAATAGAATAATATTAAAAATTAAAATCGAATAATATTAAAAAAAATCCAAAGTAAAAGAATTTTAGAGGATGTTTTACAATTGGTTTAGAGAACGAATCGGGAGACAATCAAATAGAAATAAGAGATGCAAATAAGAGTCTGAGTATGCAAAGAAATCTATCTTGATTCTATATTTTTTATTTATGCTTAATTTAATATTTTTCAATTCTACTAGAAATCAGGTAAGAACTTGTTAGATGTTCTAATTGGATGTTTCGTCAATGGTGTTATGACGGAATCTTTTTTTGACTCTGTACCAGCGATTCCACTATTATTATAAGATATTATAAAATTTTTAGTGAAAAATAAAAACGAAAATAATACAAGAAAAATTAGTAAACAATAATAATAAAATTTCTTCATATTGATAGAGATAGGAGACAAAATTTACATGGATATAGTAAGTCTTGCTTGGGCTGGTTTAATGGTAGTTTTTACATTTTCCCTTTCCCTTGTAGTATGGGGAAGAAGTGGACTCTAAGAGGACTACTAATTGAGTTAAGGGATCAAAATGTCTCAATTATTTTATAGCTAAGTTCTTCCATTTTTTAACTATTGAATTTTGTTATTTTATTAATACTAATTAAATTAATGATTAATGAAATGCAATTCGATACTTCATTTTGAAACTCTATTGTATTCCAGTGGTGTAACATAATATTGAAAAAAAAATACTCTTTAAATCAAACAAATATTTGAATTGTTCCCATCTTATTGTCCCGGGAATACAGATAATTGGAAACGGATTACTACTCCAAACTTAATTCTTTTTAAGATTTATATTGCGATGAACTGGTTACCACCAATCTTTTCTAAATAAAAAAAACTTTTTCATCGAATCCCCTGATCAGTTGTCAATTATTTAATCAATTCTTTTTTTTTTTAAGTAAAACATTCCATTTTTACCATACCGTAATAGATAGTATCGTAGAAAGAAATAGATTTGATTTCTTTCTACTATACTATACTATAATGGATTTCATAGAATTCTGCTGATTGTAGTCTGATCATTTTATTTAAAAGAAAGACCCGAAATGGAAACCCTTTTTCTTTATTCAATCATTGTCATCGCATTGATAAGAAATAAGAAGTCATGTTTAATTAAAATTAGTCACTTTGACTTACCGTTTTTACGTAAATTATAAGTAAAAAGGCAGTAGGAACTAGAATGAAGAGTGCAGTAGCTATAAATGCGAGAATATTGACTTCCATAATCTCTATGTTTTCTTTCTCTTTTATTTCTAATAAATACTTCGGGATTTAATCCCATAGAAATGAAAAATCTTTCGTCAGTAAATTCAGTGGTATAAATTTTATCTCAATTTTATCTCGATGATATAAAATCGGATCAATATCATGAATAACAATATCTGAGCTATCAAATCAATTCATCGTCGAGAATTAAATAGTATAACATAGGAAGATCTTTTATCCATACCAAATAAAAAAATTACTTTCTGATGCAATGAAAAATTCCTTTTTCTTTCTTCGTCCGAACCTTTACCTTAAACTAAAAAAGAAAAGAGGAATCCCTGTTAGAAATGATATTTTTTTCTTTTTTATTCCCTTTCACATACGAAATCAATTGATATTTTTTGGATTTCTATCCATCGGGACTGACGGGACTCGAACCCGCAGCTTCCGCCTTGACAGGGCGGTGCTCTGACCAATTGAACTACAATCCCAGGGAAAAGTTGTATAGCATACATATTCTTACTATTTCATTCAAACCCTTTGTTTTTCGATTTTAGATTCGAACCCCTGTACTGTAACTGAAAGAGGCAGACTTATATCTTGATATTTTTATGGGTCTGCACTTTAGCGAGATCGACACGGATTATTCGCAATCCGTTCCTTATTGCTAACTTGATTGAAAAATCAATGAATCAAGGAAACAAAAAAGACTCTTTTTTTACTTTAATCCTTTACCTAAGACTTTATACTTTTAAATCCCGATAGGGATTTTGAAAAATCCGGATTTGTGGAAAAAATATGTAATATGGAAAAAAGAAATAGCACTCGAGATTTTATTCTTCTGTATGGGAGCCCATTGGTGATTTTCAGAGAACACCAAATGGGTTATATCATTTCATGGTGGATCAGCTAATTTTTGGGCCGAGCTGGATTTGAACCAGCGTAGACATATTGTCAACGAATTTACAGTCCGTCCCCATTAACCGCTCGGGCATCGACCCAGGAAGAATCCATTTTAGTCTTTCTTGATAATCCCTG